TCAATTTCTAATCGGCCTTTGGATACAAATCGTGAGAATGTATATTCTTCCTCAAATATACTATTGAGAGGTAAAGGATTAAACCTTTTTAAGAAATAAAGTTTTTGATCGGAATATGAAAAAAACGGAAAGACCCCTTAACTATTTAAGTTTTTGATAGAACGAATCACACTTTTACCACTAAACTATACCCGCTACATATTTATTATTGTATATGAATGGACCATTTGTCGAACAAAAGAGTGAGGCGCAATCAAGATAGCATCGGAATCATAAAAATTTTAGCGTTGACGCTTCGTCCCGCCGGGGACTTAAATAGGCGAAGAGCAGAAAGCTTACTTAAATAACATAAAAAAAGTTATAGTTATATTATACTTTTCTTTTCGTTTGATACGAAGTCATTACTGACAGTCCCGGTCTGAAAGAATCATTGAAGCTGGATCATAGAAAGGATGAAATCTGCATACATGGTTTCTTTTTTTTTTCATTTTAATACTTTTTATTGTTTAATATATGTACATATATATATGTACTTAATATATGTACATATAACATATATATGTACATAATCAATATATATATATATGATATGTTTTTTATTCCAGTTTCTTTTTCCAGTAAGTAATAAATTGATAAAAAGAAAATAAAATATATAATTATTAATATTAATAATAATTTAATATTAATAATAATAATATTAAGTAATAATATTAAGATTAAGTATTAATATAATATTAAGTATTAATAATAAGAAATGACACTTCAACAAGTATTTTTGATTGATATCAAATCATTATTAAATCATTTTATCTATGGAAATACTGGCCGGGCCAGGCCAGTACTTAAACCAAGCCGGGGGAATAAACCTTTCGTACAAAATAGAAGAAGTAGGGTATTTTTCTATTGGGGATATCCGTTTCGAATCATTATCTAAATGGAATTCCTGATCCAATTTCTTCTTTTCTTATATATATTCTTCTTTTCTTATATTATATATATATTATATATATATATATATATATATTTCATATTTATTATATTTATATTTATTATATTTATCCTATATATAGATATATATTGCTTTATTGTTCTTTTTATATATCTTTATAAGTTTATGTTTATAATAAAATAACTTATAAGTTATATTATAATGTATAACTTATAAGTTATATTATAATGTAAGTTATATTATAATGTTTATTTATATATGTTATATAATTGTTATAATATTTTATATATTATAATATTTTATATATCTTTATTTTATATATCTTTATCTTATATTTATATATTATCTTATATTTATATATCTTTATCTTATATTATATCTTTTTTTTTATTATAAAAAAAAGATTATAAAAAAAATATTATAAAAAATATATTATAAATAAATATATTATTTATTATAAAAATTTATTTTATTTATTTATAAATATAAATAAAATAAAGAAAATAAAGAATATAATAAAATAAAGAATATAATTTAAATTTAATAGAATATAAATAAAAGAATATATAAAAAAAAAATAGATAAATAAAAAAGTAAAACGAAGGTTTTTATCAATCTTTACTTCACGTGTCACATCACATAAAAAATTTTCCATTTTTAAACGGGGATGGGAATGGGGAGAGATGGCTGAGTGGACTAAAGCGGCGGATTGCTAATCCGTTGTACGAGTTATTCGTACCGAGGGTTCGAATCCCTCTCTCTCCGCTTCTTCTTATTACTTGAGACTTTCGAATTCGAAGGAATTTCGATCCCTTGATTTTATCATAGGTAAATGTATGGAATAGATAAAATCATAAGAAAAAAAAAAATGATAAAAAGCAGGAAAAACGAAAAATATCTTTTTTTTATTCCTCACGTCCAGGATTACGCCCTGGATCATTAGATAAAAATCCGAAGATGAAGAGAGAAATAAAGAATATCACTACTGTATAAACGAATAATTTGAGAGTAAGCATTACACAATCTCCAAGATCTTTTTTTTTTTTGAAAAAGGGAATAGGTTACTTATTTTTTACTTTACCACATACACTATTTTGTTTTGACATGACACCCCCCAAAAAATGAAGTGTTTTTTGAAAAGAAAGTCATTTTCACGAATTTCTTTGGAATAAGATTTTGATTCCTTCGTTATCAAAAATTTCTTGTCATATGAATAATTAGGTATTGTAGGCAACCTAATAAAGTCTTTGCTCACTGTAAGGTCAGAACGAGGAAATAAGTTGATCAAAATTCATCGCTGCGGTTATTCAATATACAAGAATTTCTATTTTTGAATCGAGGGTTCATAATGTAAGACTTATCTGGTCTTATCAATTTTTCGAATTTTGATTTATCGAATAAATCATGAATTTAGCAGAGTATTAAATCATCGAAAACTTACAGCAGCTTGCCAAACAAAGGCTAAGAGAAAAAAAAGTAAAGGTATGACAGGCATAACATCTACGATTGGATTTAAAAAGGCATAAGCTTCGGGCAATTTGGCGAAGAAAAAACTACTCGAATAAAAGACAGGATTAAGACAGATGCAGATTAAACTAAAGATATTAAGCATAACAAAATTTCGTTCTTGTAGATTAGATAATTTTATTCTGATTGAGTTTTTTTTTATAAGGGAAAAAAAAGACAAGTCAAAAAATCTTTCTTTCCATTCTCAAATGAGAATACAAGGAATTCCATTTTCATACAATATCTTAACTGAATTCCCTGTAATGATCAATGCATTTTTTTGATTCTATATCTACATGTGTTGAATCCTAGCAACAATATATCCCCAATGTATTTATTTATTGGGTTGGAATTGACGAATAACCAATACCAATATTAATGTTTATTAGTGTCGAATAGAAATTCGAAATGGGGCGTGGCCAAGCGGTAAGGCAGCGGGTTTTGGTCCCGTTACTCGGAGGTTCGAATCCTTCCGTCCCAGATCGTTTCCATCAGAAACGAAAGATGGGATCACATCGTATCCCACATGAAACATAAAATTGTTAACGAGAACAATCTTTTGTTCTGAATTCTAAGAATGATTCTTAGAATCATATTTTTCTTTCATTTGGTTTCTCACAAACGTAATCAAGTGTCAAATGTGGGTGGAAATAAATTTCTTTTTTTTTTATTCAAAAAATAAATTCTGGGTTTATCATTCACATTCAGGATATGTTCGTACTACTCAATATTCATTTTCAAGTTAGTTACTTATGGAAACTTTATGTCCCATATCTATGAAATGTCAATTCTCACATGAAGCATTCTGAATCGAAATGTGAATGAAAGAAAGGCCTCTTTATTCCCTTACCAAGGGTAAAAAGCCTAAAGTAAATAAATGGGGTATCCCAATTCCACAGTCTATGTGGAGACTAAAGAGTAGGGAGTTTTTGGTACTAATTTCATCACAGGTCTTAAAACTTCTAAAGCTGGTGTGGGAAAAAAATAGTAAAAACGAATTGATCTGGACCCCATTTTTTTGTATTTTATCTGGTTCATCTTATATCTTATCCGGTTTAAATGAATAATTGAAAATCAATGTAATGTAGCGATTGGGGGGAAATTCGTATATTGCATCTACTTGACTTTATGAAATTGATGGAAAAGCAAAATTTTTGAACCTGAAGTAAAACAAAATCCGTATTGTATAAAATAAAAAAGTTTTATTAATAATTGATTTTGTTCCGGGATTGCAAATCTATTAATATTAAAGGTTCTTCTTTTGAGGTTTATAGTTTATTTGTTCGAGAAAAATGGATCCTTCATGATTGATCGTCCCGAACAATCTTTTTAAGATGTAAATAAGTCTTAAGGAAACTTATTTATTCGTCTTTTTTAGAAATATGTTTCATTCATATGATAGAATATAGAGTTAAATAAATTGGATCCTTGCCGATCCTTCCCCGGATAAATACTTATCTATCCATAGATAGATAGATAGAAAGTATGTACTATTATATACCGGTATACACACACCGGTTGAGCCAATGACTATTCATGATTCCATATTGAATCAATTACATACCGGTTTGAAATAAAATTAGAGGAATGTTATGGTAAAACTTCGTTTGAAACGATGTGGTAGAAAGCAACGTGCGACTTGAAGGACATGATCGGCTTTGGATTCTTACATCCAGCATTTTCTATAGGAATGAAGATGTTCTTAGCTCGACATAGTTTGTTCTGCTCTGTTAGGAACCTAATTTGTGTTAGGTTGTAAGTAAATAGTACATGATGGAGCTCGAGCAGAAAGGATTGATTCGTTTATCAGGGGGAAGAATCTAGGGTTAGTAACTATCAATAAGTTAGACCAACTTTGTAAGTATATCCTCAATATATAAATCGAAAGGTTAAAAAAATCGAAAAATCAAAGAAGTTTGGAAAATAAAAAGTAAAATTTTTCAGAATTGGTAAAACTATTTCGATCAAAAGTGTATCACAAGGGAATCCACCGTTCATATTCTATTTCTATAGTATAGAAAAAAATAACAAAAAACAAAAAGGTATGTTGCTGCTCTTTTGAAAGGAGTAAGGATCACCGAAGTAATGTCTAAACCCAATGATTTCACAAAGCAAAGATAAAGGATTCCGGAACAAGTAAACACTATTTTCAATTGTCTCAACAATTGAATCAGAATGAGGAATAAAAATAGATTCGAGATGAGACAAACGAAAGAGGTTAGAGACGGCTCAATAAATGTCTAAGGGTTTCCCTTCGAACTCTGTCAGAATTACCCAACTTGAGTTATGAGTACGAATGAGATTTCTTTTTTTCTGTAAGGAAGAATAAAAAAACGACTCAAATCATAGTCTAATTCATGATTTTATGGATCCATTTGCCATTATATACATATACAGAAATTTAGAATCCTTTTTTCTCGAGCCGTATGAGGAGAAAACCTCCCATACGTTTCTAGGGGGGGGCATTGTTTATTTACATCTATTCCAATGAGCCATCTACCGAATCGTTGCAATTGATGTTCGATCCCGAAGAGAAGGAAGAGATCTTAGAAAAGTAGGTTTTTACGACCCGATAAAGAATCAAACTTATTTAAATGTTCCTGTTATTCTATATTTCCTTGAAAAAGGTGCTCAACCTACGGGAACTGTTTGTGATATTTTAAGGAAGGCAGAATTATTTCAAGAAAGAACTTCGATTTGAGTTAATTAAAGGAAAAAAACAAAATTAATAAATAAAAAAAAGGGGGGGGGGGGGGGACTAGTATCTATCTTTGTGTAATTATTTACACACAATTTGCCTTTTTTTTGCTGTATTTATACTTAATTTACTTTTTTTCTTGTTTTGTTTGTTGCGGGAATCCACCAACAAACAAGGGGTTAATCTTGCTTATCGTACCTCTATTGATTGAATAAACCCGAGATTTTTTCTTTACTTTACCTCTTTCGTATTTTTTTTTTCATCCAAATTTATTATTTATGTTTATGTTGTGCCAATCCAACACAAGTCCTTATTTTATTTACTTAAATTTGTTTTCTTAACATTGGATTCATATTGACAATGGTGCATCGAAGAAATATAATTCGATCGTAGATAAATAGATCCGTTTATCTCCACCCCATATTGGTTTTTTCTTTCCTTCACTTCAGTCAAATGATGGGTTTGCCCTGCCGGATTTACTGGCATACAAGATGTATTTTCTTAACGAAAAAGAAAAGAAAATGGATAAAGAAAATGGTGGTTTGTCACAATTTGGACATCTCTATTGGGAATCCGTTGTTGTTTAATCCGATCTGTCCATTTTGGTATTTTGGTGTTTTTAATTGATCAACAAATCTTTCTTTTCGATTTGTTCTAGTTCAATGTTTTGACGGGGTCGTGCAGTGCAATTCAATTGATTTTTTTATTTTGACCGTATTTACATATCCTATTTATTTTATTCGGGTTGCTAACTCAACGGTAGAGTACTCGGCTTTTAAGTGCGACTATGATCTTTTACACATTTGGATGAAGCAACAGATTCGTCCAGACTATTGGTAGAGTCTATAAGACCACGACTGATCCTCAAAGGTAATGAATGGAAAAAACAGCATGTCGTAATAAAATATTATTATTCTTTTTATTATTATTTAATTAATTATTTCATTTATTATTTCATTAAAGTAGAACGTAGAACTTTGAGTTTATCCTTACCGGATCGTTACAAATTTTTTTTTTTTTTCACTTCCAAAACAAAAAGAAAAAAAAATTCACATTTACAGTTGGGTCTAGTGAATAAATGGATAGAGCCCTATGGCTCTAATTCTGGTGAAATAAAAAGCAACGAGCTTTTGTTCTTAATTTGAATGATTACCCGATCTAATTAGACGTTAAAGATAGATTAGTGCCTGATGCGGGAAAGGGTGGGTTCTTTTGTGAGTGGACCATTGATTTTCTTTCTTTTTTTTAATGAATCCTAATTATTCTTTATTATGGATTGGAGACGGATGTGTAGAAGAAACAGTATACTGATAAAGAGAATTTATTCCAAAGTCAAAAGAGCGATCGAGTTGCAAAAATAAAGGATTTTTGACCCTCTTGTAATTATAACGAACATAAACCAATTGGATAGAAAAGGAGAGGAAAAAGATCTGTTGATTGGACTCCCCTGTTTCCTTTGTTTGTGGGATATATATTCTTTTCTTACCGTAATTATATACATAATATATACCCTGTTCTGACCATATTGCACTATGTATCATTTGATAACCCCAAAAATGAAATGGGTCCTGCCTCTGGTTCAAGTAGAAATGTAAATGGAAGAATTACAAGGATATTTAGAAAAAGATAGATCTCGGCAACAACACTTTCTATATCCGCTTCTCTTTAAGGAGTATATTTACACATTTGCTCATGATCGTGGTTTAAATGGTTCGATTTTTTACGAATCCACGGAAATTTTTGGTTATGACAATAAATCTAGTTCAGTACTTGTGAAACGTTCAATTATTCGAATGTATCAACAGAATTATTTGATTTATTCGGTTAACGATTCTAACCAAAATCGATTCGTTGGGTACAACAATTATTTTTATTTTCATTTTAATTCTCAGATGATATTGGAAGGTTTTGCAGTCATTGTGGAAATTCCATTCTTGCTGCGATTAGTATCTTCCCTCGAAGAAAAAAAAATACCAAAATCTCAGAATTTGAATTTACGATCTATTCATTCAATATTTCCCTTTTTGGAGGACAAATTATCGCATTTAAATTATGTGTCAGATATACTAATACCTTATCCCATCCATCTGAAAATCTTGGTTCAAATCCTTCAATGCTGGATCCAAGATGCTCCCTCTTTACATTTATTGCGATTCTTTCTTCACGAATATCATAATTGGAATAGTCTTATTACCCCGAATAATTCTATTTTTCTTTTTTCAAAAGAAAATAAAAGACTATTTCAGTTCCCATATAATTCTTATGTATCTGAATGCGAATTTGTATTAGTTTTTCTTCGTAAACAATCTTCTTATTTACGATTAACATCTTCTGGAGCTTTTCTTGA